AAATTGCGCGTGTTGAATGGATCAGAGAGGGTAGGGTTCCACTACAAACCATTCGAGCTAAAATTGATTATTGTTCCTATACAGTTCGAACAATCTATGGGGTATTAGGCATCAAAATTTGGATATTTATAGAAGGGGAATAATAAACCTTTATTTCCCTTTGCATTCTATCCAGCGATGGAACAAAAAATGATAAATTAGTTTCTTCTTTTTCTTTTCTGTTCAATAAAAAAAATGAACAATTATAATTCTATAGGGTTTAATAAAAATTCAATTAATCTTTTGATAAAATTGCTATGCTTAGTGTGTGACTCGTTGGTTTTTTGAGGGTTAGTATAAAAAACCAGCCCCATAGTATAAACAAATAACTATAGAAGTAATAACCAACTCATCACTTCGTATTATCTGGATCCAAAGAACCAGTCAAGATATGATATATTGTTCATATTGTTGTAGCAACTGAAAAAATTTTTTCTTAAAAAATCTGCTTCTAAGTTGTCAATCGAAATAAAAAAGACGAAATAAAAAAGAAAGGGTATGGATAAATGGAAGGATGAGAGAAAGAAAGAAAAAGAATAAAGAATATTGATGATATAGAATTCCAATATGTAAGGTCTATGAGTCATCTCAGAAAAAATCTGCGTAATAAAGCATCAATACGGATTCATCATTAAATGGATCTGCTCATCGAACAAAAAAATAAAGAGCTTCGAGCCAATAAAGACTAAGAATATTGACTCAAGAACTAATAGCTCCGTTGTAGAATTCAGACCTAACCATTAAGTAAGAAGCGATGGGAACGATGGAACCTGTGAATTCAAAAGATTTTAGTGAAAATGAATTCGAATGATTCATTGATCGGGATGGCGGAACCGGCCAGAGACCAATTCATCTATTCGGAAAAGTTATGAACTAATGATAGAACTGAAATAGAAATTGAAAGAGTAAATATTCGCCCGCGAAAACTTTATTTTCTTGGATTGCTAAAATTGGGTCAATCCAATACGATAAAGAGTAAAACAAAAGAAAGATTTGTTTTAACATTCTAAAATATATAAATATAAGAAAAAATAGTTATTTAATATATTTAGATTTAGTTATCTATACAAACAAGATATACAAATTAATAATAGATTTGATCTAGATTAAATGAAATCCATGATTCAGTATATTACTTATTATGTATATCTTAATTCAAATTATATTCTATCTGAATTGAATTCAAAATCTTTAATTTGAATTGATTTTATTCGCGAGGAGCTGGATGAGAAGAAACTCTCACGTCCGGTTCTGTAGTAGAGATGGAATTCAAAACAAACCATCAACTATAACCCCAAAAGAACCAGATTCCGTAAACAACATAGAGGAAGAATGAAGGGAATATCTTATCGAGGTAATACTATTTGTTTTGGTAAATACGCTCTTCAGGCACTTGAACCCGCTTGGATCACATCTAGACAAATAGAAGCAGGTCGACGAGCAATGACACGAAATGCACGTCGCGGTGGAAAAATATGGGTCCGTATATTTCCAGATAAACCAGTTACAGTAAGGCCCGCAGAAACACGTATGGGTTCAGGTAAAGGCTCTCCCGAATATTGGGTAGCTGTTGTTAAACCAGGTCGAATCCTTTATGAAATGGGTGGAGTAACAGAAAATATAGCCAGAAGGGCTATTTCAATAGCAGCGTCCAAAATGCCTATACGAGCTCAATTCATCATTTCGGGATAAAAAAGAAATAGGCCTTAAAAATAGCGGGTGCAGGTTTCTTTGTTTGAACAAATAATATTTCTTTTTTTTCTTCGACCTTTGTATTGTAAAGAACAGAAAAAAAAAAAAAAAAAAAAAAAAAAAAAATGATATGATTCAACCTCAGACCCATTTGAATGTAGCAGATAACAGCGGGGCTCGAGAATTGATGTGTATTCGAATCATAGGAGCTAGCAATCGTCGATATGCTCATATTGGTGACGTTATTGTTGCGGTGATCAAAGACGCAGTTCCAAACATGCCTCTAGAAAGATCAGAAGTGGTCAGAGCTGTAATTGTCCGTACTTGTAAAGAACTTAAACGTGACAACGGGATGATAATACGATATGATGACAATGCTGCAGTTGTGATTGATCAAGAAGGAAATCCAAAAGGAACTCGAGTTTTTGGTGCGATTGCCCGAGAATTGAGACAGTTCAATTTTACTAAAATAGTTTCATTAGCTCCCGAGGTATTATAAAATGAGACCACGATATGGTTATAAGTTATAGTAGGGTATTTAAAAGAAATAGATTAAGATTAATTTAGTAGATTTTGTCTCACGTATATACCCTTCAAAATTCATATTAATATTCATAAACAAATACGTAAAAAAAAAAAAATAAATAAATAAAAGAAAAACATGTTGATTATATCCAAATTTGGAGGCACCAATAATTTTAATTAATCATGGGTAGTGATACTATTGCTGACATAATAACCTCTATAAGAAATGCCGATATGTATAGAAAAAGCGTGGTTCGAGTAGCAGCTACTAATATCAGCCAAAGTATTGTTAAAATACTTTTACGAGAGGGTTTTCTCGAAAACGTGAGAAAACATCGAGAAAACAACAAAGATTTTTTGGTTTTAACCCTACGACATAGAAGGAATAGGAAAAGGACTTATCGAAATCTTTTAAATTTAAAACGGATCAGTCGACCGGGTCTACGAATCTATTCTAACTATCAAAGAATTCCTAGAATTTTAGGCGGGATGGGGGTTGTAATTCTTTCTACCTCTCGGGGTATAATGACAGACCGAGAGGCTCGACTAGAAAGAATAGGCGGAGAAATTTTGTGTTATATATGGTAATCTTTCTAATATCCGAATTGAATAGGAAACTTCTTTTTTGTGAAAAAGAAAAGAGAAGGGGTGGGTTGTCTAATAGGGTTCTTCCTCCACTAGTTGATACTTCAAGGAGGTTTTACCTGGAATGAAAGAACAAAAATGGATTCATGAAGGTTTAATTACTGAATCGCTTCCCAACGGCATGTTCCGGGTTCGTTTAGATAATGAAGATATGATTCTAGGTTATGTTTCAGGAAAGATCCGACGTAGTTTTATACGAATATTGCCAGGAGATAGAGTCAAAATTGAAGTAAGTCGTTATGATTCAACCAGAGGTCGTATAATTTATCGACTCCGCAACAAAGATTCGAAAGATTAGGTTTTTTTTTCAACTTCACTATTTCTTTCGCAGGAATACGATTCGAAATCGAAAATTTCAATAAACTTATTTTCTTCCAAGAAATGGATTCAAAATTAAAGTAAGGAGTGGCAAATATGAAAATAAGAGCTTCTGTTCGTAAAATTTGTGAAAAATGTCGACTAATCCGTCGTCGGGGACGAATTATAGTAATTTGTTCCAACCCAAGACATAAACAAAGACAAGGATAATAAGACTCGTTAAAGACCCAATATACAAATAAGAAGGGGGATCTTTTTTGACACGAAATGGATATATCCATATATCTCTGACTCAAATTTATGAGATGATAAAATATGGCAAAAGCTATACCGAAAAAGGGTTCACGTGGACGTATTGGTTCACGTAAGAGTATACGTAAAATACCAAAGGGGGTTATTCATATTCAAGCAAGTTTCAATAATACCATTGTGACTGTTACAGATGTACGAGGGCGAGTGGTTTCTTGGTCCTCTGCCGGTACTTGTGGCTTCCGAGGTACAAGAAGAGGGACGCCATTTGCTGCTCAAACCGCAGCGGCAAATGCTATTCGTGCAGTAGTAGATCAAGGTATGCAACGAGCAGAAGTCATGATTAAAGGTCCCGGTCTCGGAAGAGACGCAGCATTACGAGCTATTCGCAGAAGTGGTATACTATTAACTTTCGTACGGGATGTAACCCCTATGCCACATAATGGCTGTAGACCCCCGAAAAAAAGACGTGTGTAGAAATAAAAATTGAAGATATTTCAATAGCAAGAGAAACAAGAGAAATAAATGATTCAATGATCAGATCAAATAATATTATTATGGTTCGAGAGAAAATAACAGTATCTACTCGGACACTACAGTGGAAGTGTGTTGAATCAGCAGCAGACAGTAAGCGTCTTTTGTATGGTCGCTTTATTCTGTCTCCGCTTATGAAAGGTCAAGCAGACACAATAGGCATTGCGATGCGAAGAGCTTTGCTTGGAGAAATCGAAGGAACATGTATCACACGCGCAAAATCTGATAAAATATCACACGAATATTCTACCATAATGGGTATTCAAGAATCAGTACATGAAATTTTAATGAATTTGAAAGAAATCGTATTGAGAAGTAATCTCTATGGAACTTGTGAGGCGTCTATTTGTGTCAGGGGCCCTGGATATGTAACTGCTCAAGATATCATCTTACCGCCTTATGTAGAAATCGTCGATAATACACAGCATATAGCTAGCTTGACGGAACCCATTGAGTTGGTTATTGGATTACAAATAGAGAAGAATCGTGGATACCTTATAAAAGCGCCAAATACCTTTCAAGATGGAAGTTATCCTATAGATCCTGTATTCATGCCTGTTCGAAATGCGAATCATAGTATTCATTCTTATGAAAATGGTAACAAAGAGATACTATTTCTCGAAATATGGACAAATGGAAGTTTAACTCCTAAAGAAGCACTTCACGAAGCCTCCCGGAATTTGATTGATTTATTGATTCCCTTTTTACATACCAAAGAAGAAAATTTAAATTTAGAGGACAATCAACACATAGTTCCTTTACCCCCTTTTACCTTTTATGATAAATTGGCTAAACTAACAAAAAAGAAAAAAATGGCGTTGAAATCGATTTTTATTGACCAATCAGAATTGCCTCCCAGAATCTATAATTGCCTCAAAAGGTCCAACATATATACATTATTGGACCTTTTGAATAACAGTCAAGAAGATCTTATGAAAATGGAACATTTTCGCATAGAAGATGTCAAACAAATTTTAGGGATTCTAGAAAAAAATTTC